ATATTTTTTTACAAATGAATATTCTCTTCAAATCATAAAGATATTGGAATCTTATACTTCCTCTTTGGTCTATGATCAGGAATTCTAGGTTTATCTATAAGAATATTAATTCGAATAAACCTACGAGTATCAATAAAACTATTTATTTCAAACGACCAATTTTACAACTCAATTATTACTTCACACGCTTTTGTAATAATTTTTTTTACAGTTATACCAGTTATAATTGGAGGATTTGGTAACTGACTTGTGCCATTAATACTAGGAGCACCAGATATAGCTTTTCCACGACTTAATAACATAAGATTTTGACTTTTACCACCTTCCCTTACCCTATTAATTTTAGGAATAAGAAAAGAAGGAGCAGGTACAGGATGAACAGTTTACCCACCCTTATCAACTTTTTATCATTCAGGACCATCAGTAGACTTAACTATTTTTTCACTACACTTAGCAGGAGCCTCTTCAATCCTTGGGGCACTAAACTTTATCACAACTATTCTTAACCTAAAAAACAATTTCATTTCCTCTGAAAAAACAACACTTTTCTCATGATCAGTTTTAATTACAGCTATTTTACTTCTTTTATCATTACCCGTTTTAGCAGGAGCTATCACAATACTTTTAACAGATCGAAATCTAAATTCATCATTTTTCGACCCCAGAGGAGGTGGAGACCCAATTCTTTACCAACACTTATTCTGATTCTTTGGCCATCCAGAAGTATACATTTTAATCTTACCAGGATTCGGAATGATTTCTCATATCATTACTCAAGAAAGAAATAAAACACAAACCTTTGGCTTAATAGGAATAATTTATGCAATAATAGCAATTGGATTCCTAGGATTTATTGTTTGAGCCCACCATATATTTACTGTAGGAATAGACGTAGACACACGAGCATACTTTACATCAGCAACAATAATCATTGCAGTACCAACAGGAATTAAAGTTTTTAGATGATTAGCTACATTTTGCGGTTCAAAAATAAACTTAAAACCTTCTTCTTTATGAAGTATAGGATTTGTATTTTTATTTACTATAGGAGGAGTAACAGGAGTAATACTATCAAACTCATCAGTTGATATTATTTTACATGATACCTACTACGTAGTAGCCCATTTCCACTATGTTCTTTCTATAGGAGCAGTATTTGCAATCTTTAGAGGATTCATTCATTGATTTCCACTTTTTACAGGATTAACATTAAACAACAAAATATTAAAAATTCACTTTTTCTCAACCTTCACAGGAGTAAACATAACATTTTTCCCACAACACTTCTTAGGATTAAGAGGTATACCACGACGATATTCAGATTATCCATTTATATTTGAGATATGAAATAAAATATCGAGACTTGGTTCAATCTTAACATCTTTATCAACCTTTATATTTATCTTTATTATTTGAGAAAGATTCTCATCTAAACGACTAAATATAATAAGAAATAAAAGAAAAATCTCAATTGAATGAAATAAATCTACACCTACTAAAGAACATTGTTTTTTAGAAACGCCAAAAATTTTCCTATAATTCTAGTATTTCTCATAGCTTTAACAACTTCTCTAATCCTAACAGCTTTATTTTTAATTATAGAAACAATATCAAAAAAAACCAAAAACTTTTTGGAAAAACAAACCCCATTCGAATGTGGATTTAACTTTTTTAATCTAGCACGTACCCCCTTTTCAATACGATTTTTTTTAATCGCTATTATTTTTATCATTTTTGATATTGAAATTGTAATTTTTTTACCACTAATCTTGACCTTTTGAAAATCAAACATTATTAAATGAACAACTTTAACCATTGTATTTGTAATCATTATTTTATTAGGAATTCTAATAGAGTGAAACGAAAATACATTTAACTGAAAAGACTTTCTTTATAGTGAAACTATCACATTGATATTAAAAATCAAAAATATCTTTTAGATTAAAGAAAATTATTAACATCTTTGATATTGACATATACTTAATTTTTGAAAACTCAAGTCTTTCCATTTGTGTTATGCAACAATTTCATGATTTCACAATAATATTTCTTTCACTAATTATAACATTTATCTTGTCAATAATAATTTTTATAAAAAAATCTAAATTCTACAATTACTTATTTAAAGAAAACATAAATCTTGAAATTATTTGAACAATTATTCCAATAATCATTTTATTTTTAATTGCTTACCCATCAATCTTTTACCTTTATCTATTTGATTTAAACCTTTCCCCATCGTTTTCGACTAAAGTATTTGGAGCTCAATGATATTGAATGTATGAAAACTTTAACCAATCAAGAATTTTAAAGGAATCTTACATAACAAATGACCTTGAATTAATCCAAAAAGACCAATACAAAATAGGATGACGACTACTAGATACAGATACTCGACTATCTGTCCCTTATGGAACAGAGATTCAATTTATTACAACTTCCCTAGATGTAATCCATGCATTTTCAGTTCCAGAACTAGGCATTAAAATGGATGCAGTACCAGGACGACTGAACTCAATAAATGTTATGATCACTAAACCAGGAATATTCTTTGGTCAATGTGCTGAAATCTGTGGAACAGGGCATTCTTTTATACCAATTTGTATAGAAGCTATTTGAACAGGTAGTAAAAAAATAACATAATTTTGTCAAAATTAAATTACTTAAAAAGTCCTGATCAAAATTAACATTTTATTAAACTATTTCCTAAAATTAAAGTTAAAAAAAAACAATTATAACCTCAACCCAATATTTATTGTCTTAAAAAGCATTTAAATTAAAAAACATGATAAATTAATCTATATAAAAACTCCACTTAAAAGTTTTTCCCCCCCCCTTCAAATCTCCCCCTCTAAAAGGATTTCATCTATAATTAAAAAAAAAAAAAAAAAAACTTATTTAATATTATTTGAATATCCCTAATTCCTTAATCCGTTTACCTATCTAATTAATCACTCTCAATTTTTATCAAAGAGAAAACATTTAAATTCAGAAAAAGAAAAATCTAAAATTAATATCCAAAATTAACATTTTTATTAAATTATTTCCTGAAAATTTAAATTTGTCTCAGTAGAAGTTACATAAATCTTTGAAATTTAAATATAAAGTTAAAATCTTTAAGACTAACACCTAATCCTATTATGAAAAAATAAAACAGATTATATAAAAAATAAATTTGAAATAATCTATAAAGAACCCATAAAAAAAATTTTAATTAATTCTTTGATTAACTTGCCTACTCCAATAAATATCTCTTTTATATGAAATTTTGGATCTATATTAGGAATTTGCTTAATAATACAAATTCTATCAGGATTGTTTCTAGCAATACATTATTCTCCTAACACAAGAATAGCATTTCAAAGAATTATTCACATTTCACGAGATATAAACCTCGGATGAATAATTCGAACTCTTCATGCTAATGGAGCCTCAATATTCTTTATTTTCATGTTTATCCATATTGGACGAGGAATTTATTATCATTCATTTAAACTTTTAAAAGTTTGAACAATAGGAGTTCTAATCTTCTTCTTAACAATAGCATCTGCATTTCTTGGGTACGTTTTACCCTGAGGTCAAATATCATTCTGAGGAGCAACAGTTATTACAAATCTTTTATCAGCTATTCCCTATCTAGGAAATTCAATAGTAAACTGAATTTGAGGAGGATTTTCAGTAGACAATGCTACACTAAACCGATTCTTTGTTTTTCACTTTATTTTACCTCTCCTAGCATTAGTTATAGTTATTTTACACCTATTTTTTTTACATTCAAAAGGTTCCAATAATCCATTAGGAATTTCGAGAAAATCATTTAAAATCCCATTTAAACCCTTTTTTATTTTCAAGGACATAATTAGAGCCATTTTTATAATAATTCCATTAATCTTTTTGATAGGATTTTCACCATTCTTTCTAGGAGACCCAGACAATTTTATTTTAGCTAATCCAATAGTTACACCAATCCATATTAAACCAGAATGATATTTTTTATTTGCATACGCAATTTTACGATCAATCCCTAATAAATTAGGTGGAGTTATTGCTCTAGTAGCATCAATTTTAATCCTATTAGTGATTCCATTAATAGACAAAAAAAAGAATCAAGGAAACCAATTTTCATTGATTAATCAAATAAAATTTTGAATTTTAGTAAACACTTTCTTATTATTAACCTGAGTGGGAGCACAAACCATCGAAGAACCATTTACACTAACGAGACAAACTTTAACATTAATATACTTCTTTACCTTCTTAATTATATAGTAAAGAAACAAAAGTTTATAAATAAATTTACAATTTATCATCTTAAATAGATTACTTTACTCTTCATAAAAATTATGAAATAAAAACCACATTTATCTCACAAAAATTTTTATTCTACGGACTCTTAATTTTTAGATTAATTCTTTCCATTTCATCAGATTCAATCCTTGTTTTATGAATATCCCTGGAAATAAACCTATTTGCTTTTTTAACAACACTAGTATATAAAGAAATAAAAAAAATTGAAGAATCACTAATAATTTACTTTATTATACAAACTATCTCCTCTAACATTTTTATCTTTAGAACCATTATAATAAAAATAAACTTATTGTATAACTACTTTATTCTATTAATAATAACCTCAATAATTATAAAACTAGGATTATTTCCTTTTCATTTTTGAATAATCTCAAGAGTAGAAAAGATATCATGAACATCATGCATAATTTTATTGACCATTCAAAAAATGATCCCCTTAATTATTTTAATAAGATTTGTACACTACAAAATATTCTCTATTTTATTAATTTTCAATTCCCTAATTTTATCAATTACGGGCCTAATAACTTTATCTTTACGAAAAATTTTAACATACTCTTCACTTAACCATCTTACTCTAATAATATTTTCCACAATTCTCTCCAAAAAAATTATAAAAATATACTTCATACTATACTTATTTATATCAGTAATCACTATAAAAATTTTCGAAACCTATAATATGAACTTCATCCTACAAACCTTTTTATCTTCCAAAGAGGACAAGTTTTTATTAATATCTCTAACTATAGTATTCTTAAGATTAATTGGAATCCCACCATTCTTAGGATTTCTCCCAAAATTATTAATTTTAATAAAGATAATTGAAACAAAACTCTTACTAATGACATTAGTCTACTTATTTAGAAGAGTCATTTCATCTTTCTTTTATATTCGTGTCTTTATAACAAACCTAATTATAAATTTTTCCATAACAAAATGAAAGAGAAAAAAAAAAATAATCAATTTTTCAATCTTTATAACATTCTTACCAATCTTCACCATTTGAAATTTTAAGTTAAAAAAACTATTAATTTTCAAAATTAAAAATATAAATTAAGTTTCAATTATTTTACCAATATTAATCTCTACAATATTAATACTTATAATAAGTTTAATCAGGGTTGCATTTGTAACATTGTTTGAACGTAAAATCTTAGGAATTATACAAATGCGAATTGGTCCTAATAAAACATTTATTATAGGCTATTTTCAACCATTTTCAGATGCTATTAAACTATATTTAAAAGAAAAAAATCTACCCACACATTCATCAAAAACTTTATTCCTTTTTTGTCCATTTATCAGACTATTTATTGCTATAAATATCTGAATATGTATACCTTTTTATAAACCAATAATTCAATTTAACTCCTCGTTCTTAATCTTTTTATCAATTTTAGGACTGGGAGTTTACCCAATTTTAATAAGAGGATGAGCATCAAATTCAAATTACTCTCTCCTAGGAAGAATACGAGCTTTAGCTCAAACAATTTCATATGAAGTCTCGCTTATTTTTATTTTATTTACAAACTCCTTTATAGCCTGCACAATTAAAATTCAACATATAAGATCAATACAAAAATTCTTTTCATTCTATATAATTTTAATTTCCTTTTTACTATGAATTATTTCAATAGTAGCAGAATTAAATCGTACTCCGTTTGATTTTGCAGAAGGAGAGAGAGAACTAGTTTCAGGTTTTAATACAGAATATAGAGGAGGAGTATTTGCCATTATTTTTATATCCGAATATATAATGATCCTATTTTTCAGCTTTTTCACTAGTAACCTGTACATTTCAATATCACCACTTTTTACAAATCTATTTTCATTTAGAATAGTAATATTTACAATTATATGATTACGAGTAACTCTACCACGATACCGATATGATAAACTTATAATACTATCATGAAAACTAATCTTACCTATTTCAACAACACACCTAATTTTTGCATCAATAAGTTTAACAATAATAAAATACTAAAAGTAAGTTATATAAACTAATGGATTCATACTCCGTTTAAGGAAACACCAACCCTTTTAGAGAGTAGTAATTTATATAAAATATTTAATTTGCATTTAAAAAAAACTTAAGTCTACTTTGTTTTTTTAGCTTAATATAAAGCGTAATATTGAAAATATTAAGAAATTTCAAAGAAATATAAAACAATTTTAATTATAGATAAACATTAATTTTAACTTTTTATGCATAGAAAGATATATAAATTGACTAATTCTAGTATACATAATTTTTAATTTTCTAAAAAAAAAGTAAGAAAGAAACTGATAAATTAAGTGCCAGCAATCGCGGTCAAACTTAAAGTTTAATTAATTTTTAGGAAAATGTAGTAATTTAAAACTTAGAGAAATAAGTTTAAAATAAAGATAAAATTTTATTTTTTAAAAACCTCAATTCTTTAAGAAACTATAAAACCCAAGCCAAAAAAAGGATTTGATACCCTTGTATAACCAAAAAAATTTTTCCAGAGTAAAAACATAAATATGTTAACTCAAATAATGTGGCAGTATAAATATATTTTAGGGATCCATGATTCTTTAAACTATGAAAATACCCAATATACCTTACTTATTTTATAAAAAAGATTTATATCTCCGCTTAGTAAATAACAAAAGTTATCTACAAATCATTTAAAGATAAAAATTCAGGTCAAGACAGAATTATATAAGAAAAATTGTGGATCAATAACACAATTTTATAAAAGACTAGAAAGCGTCCTCAAAAAGAACTTAAAAGTAATTTAGAAATAAAAAGAAAATGAAATTTATATTTATGTGTACAAATCGCCCGTCACTCTCAAAAAAAATGAGATAAGTCGAAACAAAGTAAATGTATTGGAAAATGTATTAGAAAAGAAAGTTTTTTATGTATCAAATTCTTCCATCTAACACATATTTTGCCTTTTTTAACCATAATTATCATAATTTTATCACTATACACAACAATTAATTTTTTAAACGAAAAAAGATTAAAAAAAAGGAGAAAAAAAAGGAGAAAAAAAATTCTGTTATTAAGTCTATTTATCTCTTTTGATCCAAAAAGAAGAATAACTTTATTTTTTAACGAAATAAACTGAATTATTATACTTTTAACTATGGTCTTCATATTTGAAACAAAATGGAATAAAATTAACCGAAATAACATAATTTTTATTGATATAATTAAAACAGTATCTAAACAATTTGAAATCTCAATAAAAAATAAAAAAGACGGAAATAAACTAATTTTTACATCAATTTTCTTAAGAATTTTAATAATAAATACTTTAGGATTAATTCCATTTTCATTTACTCCTTCAAGCCATATTACAATTAATTTGTTTATCTCCCTTCCAATATGAATAGGATTCTATATATACGGGTGAAAAAAACATCAAAAAGAAATATTTTCACACTTAGTACCATCAGGAACACCTACCATCCTTATTAGATTCATAGTAATAATTGAATTAATTAGAAGATTAATTCGACCATTAACCCTAAGAATCCGATTAATAGCCAATATAGTATCAGGACATCTTCTTTTAACCCTTTTAGGGAACTCAATAAACTTAAAACCACTTTTGATTGTTTCACTTATATTAATTGTACAAACAACACTTTATATTTTAGAAACAAGAGTATGCTTTATTCAAGCATATGTTTTCTCTATACTATTAACCCTTTACTCAAGAGAATCAGAATACTAGACATATCAATTTAAGCTTCTAACTTATTTAAAGCACCCAGCTTCTGTCTTATGTTTATAATGTAAAAAGCATACTTATCTTCCAAATAAGAAGTCGTTAAATCGTATACATCTTTTAATAAGTTAAAAAAACTATTGAACTTTTAATTCAATTATACATTATTGTTTAAAAGATCTAAAAGAAAAAATTAGAAATTTCACCATTTCATTTAGTTACACCAAGACCCTGACCAATCTTAGCATCATTTCAAATATTTAACATCACTTATTCCTCTATAAAATTATTTAATAATTTACCATTAATAAGGTTTTCTATGTCAGTAAACACTATTTTAATTTTTTCTATTGCAGGTCTATGATGACGAGACATTATCCGAGAGTCAACTTTCGAAAATAAACATAGTAAAGAAGTAATAAAAGGGATGAAATTAGGAATAGTCTTATTTATTACATCAGAAGTATTTTTTTTCCTATCATTTTTCTGAGCATTTTTTCATGCTTCCCTATCCCCAGATATTTTAATCGGCCAAATATGACCTTGTAAAGGAATTCAACCATTTAATCCTTTATCTATTCCCTTAATAAACACATTAATTCTAATTAGATCAGGGATTTCATTAACAGTTTCACACCATTTTTTAACATTAGGAGAAAAGAAATGTAAACCATTTCTTTTAATTACACTATTACTAGGTGTATACTTCTCACTTTTACAACTGATTGAATATAAAGAAGCACCATTTACAATCGCTGATTCTATTTATGGTGCAACGTTTTTTATAGCAACAGGATTTCACGGAATTCACGTAATTATTGGATCAATTTTTTTAACCATTTGTTTTCTGCGTATAAATAAAATACACCTTTCTTCCTATCATCATTTCGGATTTGAAGCAGCTGCATGATACTGACACTTTGTAGACGTTGTATGAATCTTCCTTTATATTTGTATCTATTGATTCGGCAAATAATAAAAAAAATAAACATATAAGGAAACATTCAAGATGTATTTAGTTTCGACCTAAAAGATGTTTCAACCCTTATAATTAGATGAAACCAAAAAGAGGTACATTACTGTTAATAATGAAACTGGGTTAAACCCTATCTGTTTATATAGTTTAAAAAACATTATATTTTCGATATAAAATTACATTACACCTGTTATAAACTCAGAGAATGCCTGATAAAAGGGATATTTTGATAGAATATATTATATAAGAAAATTATTTCTCTGAAATTCTTTAGCAAAATTTAATGCATCAAGTTTAGAACTTGAAGATAATAACAACATTAAGGATTAGCCCTTATAGTTTATAGAAAACGTTAATCTTGTAAATTAAAAAAATCAATTGAGAGCAAAATAAACCAATTAAATTCAACGCAAAATTAAAAAAACACTGAAATTTTATATTTTCACGATCCCCTCACTTATAAAAAATTTCCGGATCACCATAAAAAAAAAAAATACGTTCAAAAAAAAAAGCAAAATTGCACGATTATTTTTCTAAAAATTGGCCCCAATTTAAAATCCGAAAAATTTGAGCGGGAGATATAAGAGATTTTTTTTTTTTTTTTTAAAAAGAGAATTACTTTAGTTTAAAGCCTCCCACCACCTTATTATATATATTTATTTTTTTATTATTAATTTTCCAATCGAAGTACTTCTTAAAATAACATATTTATACCCCATAAATACTTTATCTCTGAAACCACAACTCAGAATTTTTTTTAAACTAATGGAATAAGACACGATATCAACATCTCTGAAAGAATTAAATTAAAATTTCCATTTCTTAAATTTTCTCCATAAATTGTTTAAATATCACCAATAAATCAATTATTTTTTTTTATCTACTTATAAACCTTATTCCCAATTAAATAAAACCCACAAAAAAATGATAAAATCTAAGACCAAGTAAAAAGAAAGATAAACATTAAATTAACTAAAAAAAAAGAATAAACTGATATTACAGGAAAGTTAAATTTGTAAACAAAACCAAATAATAAACCTTGATTAATTAATTTTAATCCTAAATATAATTCAATTAAAGAAGAAAAAACAAAAAACATTTTTCAAATGAAGAAGAAAAAAGATTTTTTTAAAAAATCAGTAAGAAAAAAATGCAGAAACCATATAAGAGTCAAAAAATTCAGCAACTTACCACTTAATTTTAAAATACCAATCGAAAAAAAAAAAATTAAAAGAGCAAAAAAACACATTAATAAAACAGAAACTTTTAACTTTAAAGGAAAAACAACAAAGTTGTAAGGAAAAATTAATATCTTTGAACCCAAAAACCCAAAAAAAATAGAAAACAAAAAGAGGAAAAAAAAAGAAAACCTTACACTAGAAAAATTAAAAAATAATGATAAAGGAGAAAAATACATAACAGAACAATTTAAAACCTTAAATAATAAACGAAAACTATAAAGCACAGTCAAAAAAGTACCTAAAAAAAACAAAAAAACATAAACAAAAGACAAATTATTAAAAATCACTATTTCTAAAATTAAATCTTTAGAATAAAATCCAGATAAAAAAGGAAAACCGCATAAAGATAAATTACAAACAGAAAAACAACAAACAGCAAAAAAATATCTTTCACTTATATAACCCAGTTTACGAATATCCTGAACACTCTTAAAAGAATGAATAAAAAACCCTGAACATATAAACATTAAAGCCTTAAATCTAGCATGTCTTAAAAGATGAAAAAAAGCTAAATCCGAAAACCCCAAAAAAATAGAAGATATTATAATTCCTAATTGACTTAAGGTAGAAAAAGCAATAATCTTTTTAAAATCAACTTCTAAAAAAGCAGAAAATCCTGATATAATCATAGTCAATAAAGAAAATAAAATAAAAATCAACTTTAACCGGATTTCAATAAACCTACTAAATCGAATTAAGATATAAACACCAGCAGTAACCAAAGTAGAAGAATGAACTAGAGATGAAACCGGAGTAGGAGCCGCTATAGCAGCAGGCAATCAAGCCGAAAAAGGAATTTGAGCCCTTTTAGTTATTCTTGCCAAAATAAACAAAATACACAATAAATAAGAAAATCAAGGAAAAAGATTTATATATGATCAAGAGCCAAAAAAAAAAAAAATTCTAAGAGAACCTAAAATTAAAACATCACCTACCCGATTTGTTATAACAGTAATAAAACCAGAATTAAAAGACTTCTTATTTTGATAAAAAATCACCAACCCATAAGAAGTTAATCCAAGACCATCTCAACCTAATATTATTGAGAATAAATTAGGACTTAAAATTAAAAATACTATTGATAAAACAAAAAAAGATAAAATTAAAAAAAAACGAAAATTATTCATTTCATTAACTATGTAATCCTGACAATACAAAACAATTGAACCAGAAATTAAAAAGACTAAAGAAATAAATAAAGAAGATTTATAATCTAAAAAAATAGGAAAACTTAAATCAAAAGGAAAACAATATATTTCTCAATGTAAAAAAACAGAAAATTTTAAAGAAATAAAAAAATAAAACAAAACCATAAAAAAAAGAAAAAAAAGAAAGAAAAAAAAAGAAAAGATCCTATAAATAAATATAAGCTAAATCATGAAATAAAAATTCACTAATTAAATAACTAAAAATTTGTAATTAACTAACAAATAAAACGAAGACCCAAAAAAAAAAACAAAATAGGAAAAAAATGAAAAAACACAATATAATATTCACGCAAATTACAAGGATAAAAAATTTCCACACTTGCTCTTGAAACACCATGAAAACAAAAAGAAAAAAGAAATATATTATATAAACCACTAAAAAAGGATAAAATCATATTCAGATATAAAATAAACCTTCTTCAAGAAATAGAACCAATAAAATAAAAAATTTCTCTTAATAAATTTAAAGAAGGAGGACAGGCTATATTAAAGGAACAAAAAAAAAATCATCACATAGTAAAATTTGGAAAATAAGAACCTAAACCCTTTCTTAAAAACACATTCCGTGAACCCAATCGCTCATAAAATAAATTACATAAAAAAAATAAACCAGAAGAACAAAACCCGTGAGCAATTATCAATATTAACCCAGCTATTACAGTTATACAATTTATAATCAAAAACCCAATAACAACTAAACTTATATGAGATACAGATGAATAAGCAATTAATGATTTTAAATCGGTTTGACGAATACATATTAAACCTCTTAATACACCTCCCCATACACTAATAAAAATTCAGAACTTAATTATAAAGGTATACTTATAAATAAAAAAAAATCGATATAAACCATAACCTCCCATCTTTAAAAGAACACCAGCCAAAATTATAGAACCCCTCACAGGAGCTTCTACATGAGCCTTAGGCAACCAAGAATGAAAAAAAAATATAGGCATTTTCACTAAAAACCTTAAGAAACAAAAAATATAAATTATCTCTATACCCTCAAAACTTTCCTGAAAAAAAAAAGAAAAACAATTTCTGAAACCATTCAAAAACAAAATTGAATACAGTAAAGGTAAAGAAGAAAAAAAAGTATAGAAAAATATATACAAACCCGATCTGATTCGCTCAACTTTTTTTCCCCAACCAATAATAATAAACAAAATGGGAAATAAAGAACACTCAAAAAAAAAAAAAAATATTAGATAATTACAAGAAAAAAAAAAAAAAGACAAAAAAACCAATAAAATAAAAAATCTTAAATTAAGAAAAGGAGAATAAAAAGAAAAAAAAGCACTAAATCTTGATAAAACCCTTAACATAATCACCCAAAAAGAAAGAACAACTATATGAAAAGAAAAACTATCTAAAAGAAAAAACATGTTTTTCCTCATAGAAAACTGAGAAAATTCAAAAAAAAACAGAAAAGGATAAAATAAAATAATAAAAAAAGAAAAGAAAAAAAAAGAAAACCTAAACAATAAAAAAAAAAGAACAAAAAAGAAAAAAAAAAAAGTTAAAATATTAACAAATTTAAAAAACGAAAATTATCAGAACCATGAACTTTTAAACATTTAACTAAAATAGTCAAACCCATAGCCCTCTCACAGACAATAAAAACGAAAAAAAAAACAGAAAATTTTAAAGAAAAACAAAAAAAAACTAAAAAAAAAACCATATAATAAATAACTAAAGATAGAGACTCTAAAATCAACAAAGAGATTAAAAAAGAATAAAAATTACTGAAATATACAAAAACCAAGAATAAAAAAAATCTAATCATAAGTTTCAATAAATAAATCTAATTTTAAATAGCAATTAAATTTTGTAGTTTAACAAAAATATTTAATTGCAAATTAAAAGAAGAGAAATCCAAAATTTAAGAATAAATTCAGTATTAATTACCTTAACAATTTTAAAAATTTTCAGAAAATTGATATTAATTCTAACAGTAACAATAATCTATTTTTTTAATTCACCAATAACACTAGGAATCCTAATTCTAATACAATCCATTTTTACATCAATTCTAATTACAATAAGATTTACATTTAGATGAACAAGATTAATAATATTCCTAATTTATTTAGGAGGAATCTTAATAATTTTTTTTTACGTCATCGGAATTTCAAGTATTAAAAGAAACATTAAAAAAAAAAAAAAAAAATATTTCCTTTTATTAATAATCACAATAAATTTATTTAACCTAGAAATAAACTGAAAAAAAAGAATGAACTTTAAAAACAACCTAATAATTAGTTTTAGAGAGAGATCCTCAACAACTATATTTTTTTTAGTACTTCTTACAATTATTATACTTGCAACAATCTTCATTTCTGAAAAATCCAAATCATCAGTACGAGCAATATAGATTAAAAAAAATTTCTTACAATAATTTAAAACCAAAAAGGTATAATCTAATATAGTTTAAACCAAATTTATCACAATAGTAAAAAAGAGAAAATTACAAATTATAAGAAAAAATAAAACCTTGTTCCTTGTGTATCATGATATATGGAAATATTATATAAAACTAAATCTCGAAAAAAAAAGAGCTAAAATAAATTTCATCTTTTTTGTTTCAAAACAAAAGAAAACTTCATTTTAGAAGCAAAAAACTTACAGTTTTTTTGATATCTAGTTTTTTCAGAAAAGAATTCAATTCTATCAATTTTAAAAAAGCAAAATTGAAAAATCTTTTAAGGGATTATCTTTAAGAGAAAAAATAAAAAAAAAAGTGACATAAACTTCAAAAGGAACTAAATTAACCACAAAAAATAATAATTTTAATATAAAAAATTTTATAACATTTATTCAAATATGAAAATAAAAGAAACAAAAAAACAAAAAAAATATCATATAATAAGTAAACAACTAAAAAAATTATAAAATAACTAGGCAAAAAATATTTTCGAATGTTTAACAAAAACATTGTCTCAAGAATCTATTAGAGATAAATCCTGCTCAATGAAACTTAAATAGCCGAAATTCGCTAAGGTAGCATAATAAATTGCTTTTTAATTAAAAGCTTGAATGAAAGGAGAAACGAAAATAAACTTTTTTGATCATTAATATTGAATTTAACCATTTAGTAAAAAGGCTAAAATTTCATTAAAAGACGATAAGACCCTACAGAACTAAGATTTTCCATATATATATAATAAAAAAAGAAAAATTTACTGGGGAAGTAAAAAAACAAAAATTTTTTTTTAAAAAACTTTAAAGAACAAAAAAACCTTAAAAGAAAGAGTTACCTTAGGGATAACAGAGTTAAAATCTTTTAGAGAACAAATCAAAAAGAATTATTGCTACCTCGATGTTGAATTAAGAAAATTTCAGATAGAAAAAGATCTGAAATTAGGTCTGTTCGACCAAAAAATCTTACATGATTTGAGTTAAGACCGGTGTAAGCCAGGTTGGTTTCTATCTTTAACATATAAATTTATGTAGTACGAAAGGACCTATAAATTTTAAATCTTAATTAATTAGCTTATAAAAAGCATATATTTTGAAAATATAAGAAAGAAAAAATCTATTAATTT